GTCGATTGCCCCCGATTGGGCCGGGGGATCGAATTGATTATAGAAACATGAGTTTAATTAGTCGATTTATTAGTGAACAGGGAAAAATATTATCTAGACGAGTCAATAGATTGAACTTGAAACAACAACGATTAATTACTAGTGCTATAAAACAGGCTCGTATTTTATCTTTATTACCCTTTCTTAATAATGAGAAACAATTTGAAAGAACCAAGCCCGCTCCTAGAACCTTAAGCTTTGGAACCAGAAAAAAATAAGCTTATTCTTCAATTGAATCCAAATTACAATCCGAACGCAAACGCAGAATAATGTTTTTTTATTTAGCATGTTCTAAATATTGTAGAGTATGATATTTTCATCCTATGTTTTTATCATCCTAATTTCTTTCGACTCCACTTTCCCGGAGTTTATTCTCCGGGGAACGCCGTTTAAATAATTCCGATGCATTTATTCCAATCTCCTTATTTCATGATCTCATTGAAAATGAGATAAAGACAGTTCCTATTTGATATAGCTATTTGCGCCAGTATTTTACGATTAAGAAACAACTGTTTCTTCTGCAGATCATATATTAATTTACTATAACTATGCGATACCCTATTCCCGCGAATTACTGCGTTTAACCGAAGGATCCACAAACGACGAAAATCCCTCTTTTGTTTATCTCTATCCCGATGAGCCGAAACCAAAGCTCTTATTTTCTGTTGAGTAATAGTTCGAGTAATCCTTGAATGAGCTCCTCGAAAGCTTGCTGCAAATAAACGAATTTTTGTTCTACGCCTCCGAGCTATATATCCTCGCCTAATTCTGGTCATTGCCTAAATGGAACTTTAATTAATTTAATAACTAATTCATTTTTTTTTTTTGATAGTTATTATTTTCCCTGTCTATGTAATAACAAAACGATTGTTCCAATGTATAAAAAAAAAATTCCAACGATTTTTGCTATTCTAACCTTTCCCTTCCGACCACCATATTTTTTTTTTTTTTTATTTTTTCCTAGGTATTTTATACCAAATTATTAATTTAGATTAGTATTAGATGTCAGAAATATGGATAATCCATATATTCTATATTATAAATAAAATAAATGGATAAACGAAATGAAAATGAAATGGTAGGTTCCATCGTTTCTATGGTTATTTATTAAATTAAATAATAAAACGGTAAGGTCCTCTCTATACACCGGAGCCACCCCCCCTTCATTTAACTAACATGGTTATTGGTCACTTGTACAGTTCACATTGCTCTACCTATGAATTATCTAGTACTAGATCTTTCACAAAAAAAATAAATTTGTATAGTAACGGTATTTAATTAGGAAAGTTGGCTGGGTAGCTGATCCTGTTAGTCCGTTCGTTCTTGCAAGAATGCGAGCATAAGTTTAAATAAAATAAGGATTTCTACGCTTTAATGAAATAAGCATTTGCTACCACTAGAGAATTTTTTTATTATCGTAAATTGAGGTGAGTAGATTTACACCAATAATATAAAACCATAAATTTCATAAACAATTTTTGTTATAGTGAATTGAATAGAGTTCTTCGATTCTATCCGTACCGATCGTTGATACTGTAATATTTTTTTATTTTGTCCTCAATTGCTATATAGGATTTGATAGGATTTGAACGAGTCGCACATACACCCTAGTACATGTTCCTCGGCGCTGAGGACATCCCCGAAGAGCGGGGGATTTTGTGACATTTCTGATTGGCTGTCTTGTATTTCTAATAAGTTGTTTAATAGTTGGCATGATGAATCATATCCATAATGGGCCGGTTTAGATCGATCCTAACCAGATAATTATGAATGACTTTTAGTTACTATAATTTTGAATTTAGTAAAAAGAGAAAATACCACAGGATATTTGCGTGAAATACAGAGCCGTTTCATTCATCCGCCATCCGCTACAAGATCAACAATTCCATGAGCTTGGGCTTCTGTTGCTGACATAAACACATCCCTTTCCATGTCTTCTGATACAACCCATAAGGGTTTGCCCGTTCTTTGTACATAAATATCTGTCAGGGTTTCGCGCAATTTCAGAAGTTCTTCCGCTTCTAGGACAAATTCTACTGTTTGGGCCTCAAAATAAGAACTAGCAGGTTGATGAATCATTACCCTGATGATATGACATAACAAAAAGTTATTCTATTTTTTATGAGGGGGTGAAGAAAAAAGGGCAAATTGAACAACCGTACGGGCATCTTTTGCACGTTGCATACGGCTCTACAATGTAATTTATTTTTACTTTCCATCGAAGAAAGATAAAAACTATCAGACCTAGATCTGTAAATTTGCCATCTTTACTTTCTTTTCCAGAGCTAAAAAAACATAATATGATGGCACCGTTGCTTTATATATTATTTTGTCTGTAAGCCGGCAATCCCAAAGTTTCTTTTCGATTCAATCCAAAAAAAATCTAATAAGGGAAAAATAATGAATTATCTTTTCTTCATTTTTTTACTCTTTCATAACATAAAAATTGTTCATAGACTCCCTGTGTGAAAACAAAAAAAAAAAGTGTAAAAGTTTGTGCCGCTGAAACAAAATCCCGATATATAAAAACAAAAATATTTTTTAATCTCATACTACTCTCTCGATACATAATCGAATGTTTTTGAAAAATAATAAAAATAATTTTCATATCGAATTCGAAGTGCCATGCTATTATTACTTAAATATTCCTATTTCATATGGAGAAGGCATAGTTTTATTTTTTTTTATCAAATAAAAAAACTCATTGGCGCCAAGCGTGAGGGAATGCCAGACGTTTGGTAATAGCCCCCCCGACCAAGAGAAAAGATCCCATTGAAGCAGCTAATCCCATGCATATTGTATGTACCGTTGGTCGCACAAATTGCATAGTATCATAAATAGCAACTCCGGGTATTACCCACCCGCCGGGAGAGTTTATAAAAAAAAAAAAATCTTTGGTATCATTTTCTATACTGAGATATACCATAAGACTAATAAGTTGATTCGAGATTTCACTATCAACCCCCTGGCCTAAAAAAAGGAGTCGTTCTCGATAAAGTCGGTTAATTAGGATTAAACTGTCTCCCTTCGAAACCATACATGCACCTTTTGATGCATACGGTTCCAAAAAATTGGGGAAAAATCAATGTGTATTGTATATTTCCGCCGCTTTCTTTTTTCATAGCGGATTGTTTCTAATTTCAAAAAGTCTGAGTGTTTTTCTTTTTCTCTATAATTCACAAAAAAGAAATAAACTTATCGAACTAACCTTTCATTGATGTATTCTTTTCACCGATATTCAATCCAAATCACGATGCTATTTTCTTGTTCCTGAGTGGGACTCTTTCATATTTTTAGGTTTTTAGGTTTCTGCTCTACTCCGGGTAAAGATCCGACCGATTTTGATTTGCATATATAGGACAAATGCTCCTAATACCATTACCGTTTCTTTTTGCTTTGCTACATACACAACCTTGCTTTTTTTTTTTTCAATTCATATCTTCTGCCAATCTTATTCCAATCGTCATATTACTCGATTGATTAAGATATTTCCTAGGGAGACCATTCAAGTGAAAATCAATACATATATATACATATTTACATTCGGGTTTTATAAACGGAGCCTGGATACTTATTGGTTCATCCAAGTCAACCATAAACTATTTGAATTGTAATTGAGAATATTAATCCGAACCCCCCCACAACAAAAAAAAAAAGGGATCTAATTAATTGTACTTCACGCTTCCTTTTTTTGATGATTCAATTAATCATTTTACATTTTAGGGTGAAACAAACATAGAATATCTCGGAAAGAGAATGGGGAAATCCCATATGACCCAAAATATATGACAAGCCGCACTATATGTCAATCCAAGTTGAATATGCCTCTCCGGGAAGTCGAAAGGGTACTCTTGGAACACCAATAGGCATGAAGAAATAAAAAAATAAGGACTTTTACTTTGATGTGGAAACGTAACAATGGGTTGATTATCTTCATAATACGAATATTATTATATCATAATCAAAAAAAAATGTAGATTAGATTTAATCGAAAGACAAAAAATCAATCCTAGTAAAGTAAAATTATTACGAATAGGCGGGTCTTTTGAAAACCCGATGGGACATAGTTGCTCATATAAAGTAAAGTAGTATTAACCCCTGATTGCATATTGATACTTATCGGGTATAAAATAAATCTGTTTCTCTTTGTTCCTACAAATAGAATTGTTTGGTTAGTAGTAACATAATGCCAATAGAATAGAAAAAGAGAAATCCCTGTTTCGCGATAATCTACTGAAAGCAACTAGGTCCGTAGTTTTTTCCAATGCAATAAAATTACATTTTTTTTTTGATTAAAGTAAGGGGTATTTCTATGGGTTTACCTTGGTATCGTGTTCATACCGTCGTATTGAATGATCCCGGTCGGTTAATAGCTGTCCATATAATGCATACAGCTCTAGTTTCTGGTTGGGCCGGTTCGATGGCTCTATATGAATTAGCAGTTTTTGATCCCTCTGACACAGTTCTTGATCCAATGTGGAGACAAGGTATGTTCGTTATACCCTTTATGACTCGTTTAGGAATAACCAATTCATGGAGTGGTTGGAGTATCACAGGGGCTATAACGAATCCGGGTATTTGGAGTTATGAAGGCGTGGCAGGGGCACATATTGCCTTTTCTGGTTTGTGTTTCTTAGCCGCTATTTGGCATTGGGTTTATTGGGATCTAGAAATATTTTTTGATGACCGTATAGGAAAACCCGTTTTGGATTTGCCCAAAATATTTGGAATTCATCTATTTCTATCAGGGGTGGCTTGCTTTAGTTTTGGTGCATTTCATGTAACTGGACTGTATGGTCCTGGAATATGGGTTTCTGACCCCTATGGACTAACAGGAAAAATAGAACCCGTAACTCCGGCGTGGGGTGTGGAAGGTTTTGATCCTTTTGTTCCAGGAGGAATAGCTTCTCATCATATTGCAGCCGGGACATTGGGGATATTAGCGGGCCTATTTCATCTTTGTGTCCGCCCGCCTCAACGTCTATACAAAGGATTACGTATGGGAAATATTGAAACCGTTCTTTCCAGTAGTATTGCTGCTGTTTTTTTTGCCGCTTTTATAGTTGCTGGAACCATGTGGTATGGTTCAGCAACTACGCCGATCGAATTATTTGGCCCCACTCGTTATCAATGGGATCAGGGATACTTCCAGCAAGAAATATATCGAATAGTTGAAACCGGGCTCTCCGAAAAAAAAAGTTTATCGGAAGTTTGGTCTAAAATTCCTGAAAAATTAGCCTTTTATGATTACATCGGCAATAATCCGGCAAAGGGGGGATTATTTAGAGCGGGTTCAATGGACAACGGAGATGGAATAGCTGTTGGATGGTTAGGACACCCCATCTTTAGAGATAAAGAAAGGCGCGAACTTTTTGTACGTCGTATGCCTACTTTTTTTGAAACATTTCCGGTTGTTTTGATAGACAGAGACGGAATTGTTAGAGCGGATGTGCCTTTTCGAAGGGCAGAATCGAAGTATAGTGTCGAACAAATAGGTGTAACTGTTGAGTTTTATGGTGGCGAACTCAACGGAATCAGTTATAGCGATACTGTTACTGTTAAAAAATATGCTCGACGCGCTCAATTGGGTGAAATTTTTGAATTTGATCGTGCTACGTTGAAATCTGATGGGGTTTTTCGTAGCAGCCCAAGGGGTTGGTTTACTTTTGGCCATGCTTCTTTTGCTTTGCTCTTTTTCTTCGGGCATATTTGGCATGGTGCTAGAACATTGTTCCGAGATGTTTTTGCTGGTATTGACCCAGATTTGGATGCTCAAGTGGAATTTGGAACATTCCAAAAACTTGGAGATCCAACTACAAGAAGACAGGTAGTCTGATACAACACTTTTTCGCTTCTATTTCATTTTCTTTGGGGCAGTTGACATAGGCACATAAATTGATTTGAATGAACCATTGTCCGCTCTGCTCTTTCTTTCTCCGTGAAACAATTCCAACCAAATAAATAGAATTAGGTACGGAAGCTATAATTGTAAACTACGATTGAATTTATGGAAGCATTGGTTTATACATTCCTTTTAGTCTCTACTCTAGGAATTATTTTTTTCGCTATCTTTTTTCGAGAACCGCCTAAAGTTCCAATAAAACAAAAAAGATGAAATTGTTTTTAATTCTCTCAATTGAAGTAATGAGCCCTCAAGAGGGCTCTTCAACTAGTCCCCGTGTTCGTCGAACGGATCTCTTAGTTGTTGAAAGGGCTGCCCAAAGGCGATATATAAGGCGTACCCAGTAAAACTTACAAGTAAACCAGATATAGAGATGGCAACTAAGGTTGCTGTTTCCATTGTTATATAATTTCAAGATTGCAATAGATCTATGATAAGATTATTTACAACGTAATGGTATACAAAGTCAACAGATCTTAATCAATACACTAGAATTTATGGCAACACAAACCATTGAGGTTAGTTCGAAATCTGTTTCAAAACGAACTAACACAGGATCGTTATTAAAACCATTAAATTCGGAATATGGTAAAGTGGCTCCCGGGTGGGGAACTACCCTTTTGATGGGTGTTGCAATGTCTCTATTTGCAATATTCCTATCTATTATTTTGGAAATTTATAATTCGTCCGTTTTACTGTATGGAATTTCAATGAATTAGATTCATAAGATTTACGAGATCTTATCTTTGCAATACAAAGAGAATCATTTATTTAGGTCTTGAATTTCTAGTCTATTCTATTTTGGTAGTTCGACCGTGGAATTTTTTTTTGTACTATATTTCTGAAATATGAGTGTGTGACTTGTTAGAATGGCTTCTATTGATAATACAGAGAATGGGTCTGTCATCTTTAGAGATGGTTCTACCTCGTCGGATATTGATTCTAGTATCTGGAACACGACGGAATAATATATGATGAAATAAATCAAGAAATATTGGAACTATGATTCATACTGAATATTCATACCTTACGGCTGGACTCCAACAAATTTTCAAAAAAAAAATAACATTGTGATGATCTTGTGGTTTTTACTCATGGAATCTTGGTCTTAGCTTGGGAGATTTTATTGAATCACGGTAGTTCTAGTATGAATCTGAGGTTTCAGTCGATTCATAGAGTCCTAACAAGATAAATTCCTATCAATATCAATAATAAAGAAAATAATAGTAAAACCAGATTCTATTTATATGTTCTATGTATGCAAAGTATGCAAACAAAAAGACTAAATCAAAGAAATAGGTAAAGAGAAAATTCAAGACGCCTGTAACGATCAACATATGAATGAGCCAACTTGATATTGTGGCATTATCATCACAAAAAAAGAGCTTTCGTATTTTTTTTTTATCGAAAAATAGAAAAAAAAAAAGGAGGATTCATAAGTTTTAAATAGTTTATTACATATACGTTGCAATCAGTATTGAGGTGTTTCTGCTTGAGCTGTACGAGATAAAAGTCTCATATACAGTTCTAAGAGAGGGAGTTTCTTTGGTTTACCTATCTCAATAAAATCTATGATTGGTTTGAAGAACGTCTCGAGATTCAGGCGATTGCAGATGATATAACTAGTAAATATGTACCCCCTCATGTCAATATATTTTATTGTCTAGGAGGAATTACGCTTACTTGTTTTTTAGTACAAGTAGCTACGGGATTTGCTATGACCTTTTACTATCGTCCGACCGTTACTGAGGCCTTTGCCTCTGTTCAATACATAATGACGGAAACTAAGTTTGGTTGGTTAATCCGATCGGTTCATCGGTGGTCGGCAAGTATGATGGTCCTAATGATGATCCTGCACGTATTTCGTGTATATCTCACGGGTGGATTTAAAAAACCCCGCGAATTGACTTGGGTTACAGGTGTGGTTCTGGCTGTATTGACCGCATCTTTTGGTGTAACTGGTTATTCTTTACCTCGGGATCAAATTGGTTATTGGGCGGTAAAAATTGTAACAGGTGTACCTGAAGGTATTCCTGTAATAGGATCGCCTCTGGTAGAGTTATTACGTGGAAGTGCTAGTGTGGGACAATTCACTTTAACTCGGTTTTATAGTTTACACACTTTTGTATTGCCGCTTCTTACTGCCGTATTTATGTTAATGCACTTTTCAATGATACGTAAACAAGGTATTTCAGGTCCTTTATAAGATCATAACTATTTGGTTTGGCATAAATAGTTTATCACTTGGTAGAGGAACAATAAGTTTTCATTGCTATAAGTGTGGATTATTGAAAAGAATAAGACATGTCTTTAGATATTTCTCTTCAACTCTTGTAGTTTAACTGTAGTTTATTTGAAAGTTGAAGTGAATTTTCCGAAGAGAACCAAAAAATGGATTATGGCAGTGTGTGACTTGAACTACTGATTTGGCCGTGCAGACATACGTTCTTATCTATCTGCCACATTTTAATTCATAACTAAACGTGTTCTTGTTTCAAACCATCGGTGTAATATCGCGTAAGCCGGGGTTCGATTGAAGATAATCTTTTCTATGATCTCCAGTAGACCTAAGTCGGGTTGTGCATAGGCTTCGTAAGATCCAGTCTACTAAGTATATGGGGTAGCATAATTTATATTTTTTTTTATCTATGTTCACTAAAAGTATAGTATGGAAATGCATTCATTTCTTTTGCATTGATTAGATTGAGAACATTATCGGAGTGAAACAAAGGATCTAAAGAAGAACAGAGGCTACACTTTGTTAGTAACAAGTAAACCCTTTCCTTTGCATATAAAAAGTATACAACTATACTTGGGTATAAACAAAAATCGAGAGGTTTGAGACGACCCAGAAAGCATTTTATCATGATCAACTTTGTAAGCCTATTGGGGTGTTGAGTATTTACTTGTAACTTACTTGTAAGACCAGAACGATAAACGGCTAGATTGTTGTAACTGTAGATAAAGAGATGGAATCTGGTAAAAGTTTTCTTAATTACATACATAACATATAAGAATTTTTGTATAGATGTGTATAACAAATAATATATATATATATTAATTTGAATAACATTTTGTTTTTGATCCCCTTGATTCTTTTGCTCGAGCCGGATGATAAAAAATTATCATATCCGGTTCCTTCGGGGGGTAGATCTATCATTACCTATCTCAATAACAAAAAAACCTGATTTAAATGATCCTGTATTAAGAGCTAAATTGGCCAAGGGGATGGGCCATAATTATTACGGAGAACCCGCATGGCCAAATGACCTTTTATATATTTTTCCGGTAGTGATTTTAGGAACTATTGCATGTAACGTGGGCTTATCGGTTTTAGAACCATCAATGGTTGGTGAACCCGCGAATCCTTTTGCAACTCCTTTGGAAATATTACCAGAATGGTATTTCTTTCCTGTATTTCAAATACTTCGTACAGTACCCAATAAATTATTAGGTGTTCTTTTAATGATTTCAGTACCCGTGGGATTATTAATAGTACCCTTTTTAGAAAATGTTAATAAATTCCAAAATCCATTTCGTCGTCCAATAGCGACAACTATATTTTTGATTGGTACTACAACAGCCCTTTGGTTGGGCATTGGGGCAACATTACCTATTGATAAATCCTTAACGTTAGGTCTTTTTGAAATTAATTAAATTGAAAAAAAAATTCTATATTTTAGTGTGTATCTAGGGAATAAAAACCTGTTTCAAACTGAATTTTCTCCCTAGATACATTTGTTCAATTAGATTCAGTATCTATTCAAAATATCAAATCTATGGATTATACTAACTAAATAGGTTCAAAACACCCTTCTAATTTTATAAAACGATAAAATAGATTTAAAATCGATTTTGGGGGAAATCAATTTCGAAATGCTCTTCTAGAATATCCCATATCTGTTTTACATCTGGTATTCGAAAATGCTCTATTTTCATAAGATCTTCTTGACTTTTATTCAAAAAATCCAACAATGTATGTATATTTGAACTTTTAAGGTAATTATAGATCCTGGGGGGCAATTTTAATTGGTCAATGTAAATATATTTCAATGTTATTTTTTCTTTATTTATCCTTAGTTTAGTGAATCTATCATTAAGGGTAAAAAGCGGTAAAGTCATTTTGTATGTATTGTCCTCTAAATGTAAGTTTTCTTCTTCCACATGTAGAAAAGGTATAAATAAATCAATTAAGTTTCGGGAAGCTTCATGAAGTGCTTCTTTCGGAGTTAAACTTCCATTTGTCCATATTTCGATAAAAAGTATTTCTTGTTTTTCATTTCCATAGGAATGAATGCTATGATTCACATTTTGAACAGGCATGAATACTGCATCTATAGGATAATTTCCGTCTTGAAAATTATTTAACGTTTTTATACGGCATCTACGATTCCGCTCGATTTGTAATCCAATACAAAAATCAATGGGTTCTGTCAAACTAGCTATATACTGTGTATTATCAACGATTTTAACAAAAGGTGGCGAAATGATGTCTTGAGCAGTTACATACCTCGGGCCCCTGACACAAATAGATGCGTCCCAAGTTCCATACAAATTACTTCTCAATACAATCTCTTTCAAATTTATTAAAATTTCATGTACTGATTCTTGAATACCTACTATGGTAGAATATTCGTGTGGTATTTTCTCAGATTTTGCACGTGTGATACACGTTCCGTCTATTTCTCCAAGCAAAGCTCTTCGCATTGTAATGCCTATTGTATCGGCTTGACCTTTCATAAGTGGAGACAAAACAAAACGGCCATAATAAAAACGCTTATTGTCTACTTTTGATTCAACACATTTCCACTTTAATGTCCGAGTGGCTACTGTTACTTTCTCTCGAACCATAGTAATATTGTTTGCTCCGATCATTGAATCGTTTATTTCTCTTGAATTATTTTCAATGTTTATTTTTACACACGTCTTTTTTTAGGAGGTCGACAGCCATTGTGTGGCATGGGGGTTACATCTCGTACAAAACTTAATAGCATACCACTTCTACGAATAACTCGTAATGCTGAATCTCTGCCGAGACCGGGGCCCTTTATCAAGACTTCCGTGCTTTTCATACCCCGTTCCACTACAGTATTAATGACGTTTTCCGCTGTGGTTTGCGCAGCAAATGGTGTCCCTCTTTTTGGACCCTTGAATCCACAAGTACCGGCAGAGGACCATGAAATTACCCGACCTCGTACATCTGTAACAGTTACAATGGTATTGTTGAAACTTGCTTGAACATGAATAACCCCCTTTTGTATTCGAGGTGTATTCTTAGATAAACCAATACGTCCATTCCTACGTGAACCGATTCTTGATATAGGTTTTACCATATTGTATCATTTCATAAATATGAATTGGTGAGAAATATATGGATATATCCATTTCATGTAAAATTAAGGGCGTTTTTTTATTCTTTTTTGATTCATTCTCTTACTCTTATTTATTATTTGTATTTATTTCATTTATTAGAATTTCGGGTCTTTGATTTATTTTTAGAAAGGTTATCCCTGTCTTTGTTTATGTTTCGGGTTGGAACAAATTACGAGAATTCGTCTTCGTTTTCGGATCAATCGACATTTTTCACAAATTTTACGAACCGAGGTTCTTATTTTCATATTTGACATTCCTTACTTTAATTTTGAACCTGTTTTTTTTTTCTAAAAAACTGCGTTTTTGATCCAATTTGGATATCATAAATAATTACCATATATAATACAAAATTTCTCCGCCGATTTCTTCTAATCGAGCTTCTCGGTCTGTCATTATACCTTTCGGGGTAGAAAGAATTACAATACCTATACCACTTAAAATTCTAGGAATTCGTTGATAGTTCGAATATATTCGTAAACCGGGACGGCTAACTTGTTTTAAATTAAAAAAATTTCTTCTATATGGTTTTTTCCTATTTTTTCGATGTCGTAGGGTTGAAATCAAAAAATCTTGGTTGCTTTCCTCATGTTTTTTCACGTTTTCGATAAAACCTTCTCGTAAAAGTATTTTAACAAAGCTTTCGGTGATATTAGTCGATGCTATTCGAACCATTCCTTTTCTATTCATGTCAGCATTTCGTATAGAGGTTATTATATCAGTACTAGTGCCATTACCCATGATGAACAAATCTGAATTGATATATATACATGGTAATTTATTTTGTTTTTCGTTTTTAAATTTTAAATATGGTTAAATATGAAATAAAGGCATATACTTGAAAAAAACTAATGAATCATTCAAATATCCTACTATAAATTATAATACCTCGGGAGCTAATGATATTATTTTAGTAAAATTTAAATATCTCAATTCCCTGGCAATTCCACCAAAAACTCGAGTTCCTTTTGGATTTCCTTCTGGATCAACGACAACCGCAGCATTATTATCATATCGTATTATTATACCATTTTCGCGTTTTAGTTCTTTACAAGTACGGATAATTACAGCCCTAACTACTTCTGATCTTTTTAAGGGCATATTGGGCATTGCGTCTTTGATCACAGCAAGAATAATGTCACCAATCTGAGCATATCGTCGATTGCTAGTTCCTATGATTCGAATACACATCAATTCGCGAGCTCCGCTATTGTCTGCTACATTTAAATGGGTCTGAGGTTGAATCATAATTTTTAGAATTCCCTATTGCAATCAAAGTATTTTGTTAGTTATCCATTTCTATCGTGAAATAATGAATTTAATTCGAATAGGCATTTTGGATGCCGCGATAGAAATGGACTTTCTGGCTATATTTGCTGTTATTTCGCCCATTTCATAAAGTATTCGACCTGGTTTAATGACCGCTACCCAATGGGGGATCCTTTCCCCGAACCCATCCGAGTTTCCGTTGGTTTTACTGTAATTGGTTTGTCTGGAAATATACGTACCCGGACCTTTATACCCCGACGCGCGTTTCGTGACATTGCTCGGTGCTTCTATTTGCCTAGATGTGATCTAAGCAGGTTCAAGTGCCTGAAGAGCATATTTACCAAAACAAATACGATTGCCTCGATAAGATATTCCCGTCATTCTTCCTCTATGTTGTTTACGGAATCTGGTTTTTGGGGGGGTTTATAATAGTTGATGATTGTTTCTCCCAATTCTATCTCTACTACAGAACCGGACCTGAGAGTTTCTTCTCATACAGCTCCTCGCGAATGAAAAAAAAGTGTTCTAAAATTATTCATTAAAGTACGTGTATATCTTCAATAAAAAAACTTTCTCGGGCGAATATTGACTCTTTTAATATCTATCTAGTTCAGTCTTACAAGGTAGTTCATGACCTCTCAGCATATTTGACCGTTTGTTCCACCAGCCCGCCCCATGAATCTTATGTTCAATCAAATTTTATGTATTCACGGGTTCCGTCGTTTCCACCATCTCTAAATAAATATTAATGGTTAGGTTTTAATTTTACAACGGAGTTCCTAATTTAAATTGGTTCTTAAGTCAATATTCTTAGTCTTTATTGACTCGAAGCTCTTTATTTTTTGGTTATATGATATGAATAAATCAATCGATAAATTGGTATTGATGCTTTATTACTTTTCATTTTTGAGATGACTCATAGACCTTACATTTCGAATCATATATCATTGATATTTTACCCTCACCCTTTCGTCTACTTATCTACACTATTATATATATATATATTTTATAGTTCATAATCAGATTATCTTTTATTTTGTTTATTAAAATAAAAAAGTATTTTAGTTGTTACAACGATCCATCATATCTTGACTTTTTTTGGAGCTCCAATCAAATAAATATATATATATAGATGGATTTTTTATTAGTTCTATAGTTATTAGTTCATATTACAAGCTTGGTCCATTTATTTTTTTTTTTTTAAGAATTTGAACCCTACAAAAATAAACGAGTCATAAGCATAACAATTATATCAAATTGATAGTTAATACAATTTTTATTTAATCCTATAAATAAAAAATAATATAAAATTAGAATTTCTCTTTTTGTTTTCCATTACTCAAGTAGAGTCTTATTATTCTTCGTTTCTAACTATCCAAACTTTTATGCCTAATATCCCATAGATAGTTCGAGTTGGATAGGAACAATAATCAATTTTAGATCGAATGGTTTGTAGAGGAACCTTACCCTCTCTGATCCACTCGATACGTGCAATTTCTTTTCCGTCGATCCGACCTGCAATTTGTATTTGAATTCCCGTTGTATTTGCTTGTTTGGTTAATTCAATAGCTTTTTTAATTGCTTTGCGAAATGACACTCGATTTTGTAATTGGTCGGTTATAAATTCGGCAAGAATAGTAGGGTAACCATAAGGTTTGGCTATTCTTTGAATAGTAATGTTAAGCTTTTTAGTAATATAATTCAATTCTTTTTGTACGTTCATTTGTAATTCTTCAAGTCCTCTCGATTTATCGCCTATTAATAATTTTGGGAATCCTATATAGATTATAACCTGAATCAGATCGACTCGTTTTTGAATCTTTATACACGCAATACCGTCGACACTGGAGGATATTCGCATATTTTTTTGTACATAATTTTTGATAAAATCTCGTATTTTTTGATCTTCTTGTAAACCGTAAGAATAATCTTTTGGTTGGGAAAACCAAAGGGAATGATGATTATGGGTTGTACTAAGTCTGAAAATAAGTGGATTTACTTTTTGTCCCATACATCTCCACTATACGCCATATCTGTATACTTTTTTGTAGAGATGCATTCCGTTTTTTTGAACCATATGATATATTCTGCATATTCAGATAAAGATATATCTTTTAATACAATAGTTATATGACAAGTTGGCCTTTTTATTAAATAATTACGTCCTCGAGCCTGAGCTTTTGATTTTTTCATGGTAGTACCTTTGTTAACTTCAGTTTTACTAATCACTAAAGTTTCTTTTTTTAAATTCATATTATGACTAGCGTTCGCTGCTGCGGAATAAACTAATTTCAAAATGGGATTACAGGTTCGATAAGGCAGTAGTTCTAATATGCTAATTATTTCTTCGTAAGAACGCCCACGAATCTGATTAATTATTCTGCGTGCTTTATGAGCAGACATACATATATGTTGACTTA